ATATGTTTGTAGGATAGAATCCAAATCTATCGCAAGGTCCCCAATTAGACAATGGAATTCTGTCTGCTATATATTATTTTTTATTATAAAGTGCTTCTGAATTGATCTTATCTTTTAAAAATTTAAAATTTTTTGTTGAGTAATAACTTAACCTTTAAATAAAAAGTTTTTTGTAGAAATCTCAATAAATATTTCAACCTAGCATTTTTGATTACAAAAAAATGATACATTGCATTAGTTCACGAAACATTACAAGAATTCTATCTCTCTAAAAAAGATCTTTTTTTGTAGTGCAATTTAATTCTTTCGAGTTTATTTTTTTGTTCCTATTCTCCTTTCTCATAAAAAGGTACTTAAACAAAGCAAAGTAAAGGATTACTTCGTTCTTGATAGTTATTTCTTTAATCGGTGGATAGGAACATACTCTGGATCGGAATCGTGGGGAGTACTACTTCATCATTTCTACCAACATAAAGCCCCAATTATAATCCCTTTTATGCTATGCAGTATGCACATAAAAATCCTGTTGAATAACTTACATAATCTCTATTACGAATCCTTTGTGTACCTTGGTGTTCCTAACTATCCACTCTTTTTGGTCAAAAGGACCCTGCTCATTAGGGTAATACATGTATGTTAATAACTAGTAAAATCCCTAGATAGTTGCTCCTTTTGAACCCGCTTCAAGTCATGATGACTAATCACTCAATCTTGGGGTAAATAGTATATAACGCTTATGTTTACTTTCACTTAACTCTTGTACATAGGAAATGAGACTGAATCCTTTTACTGCAAAGTAATAAGCTGTTTTTTTCACTCATATAACTATCTGGTTTAGTTCATCAACCCGAATGATGAATAAAAATATAGATTCAACTCATGAAATTTCCTTCCTAGAAGTAAAAGAAATAAGAAATAGAGTAAATTTTATGTCTCAACGAATCACACGTAGAGATATTGATAACACACATAGAGTTAATGGTATTTCATAACTAATTGATTGAGCAGCAGCCCGTAAACCACCTAAAAAAGAATATTTATTATTTGATCCATAACCTGACATAAGAAGGCCCACGGGAGCAATACTTGAAATGGCAATCCATAAAAAAACACCAATACTTACATCGGCTAGAACAAGGCGATATCCAAAAGGAATTACTAAAAAACTTAGTAGAATTGATGTGACTGCTATGGATGGTCCGATACTGAATAAACGAGTATCTCCTCTTGATGGAAGAAGATTCTCTTTGAAAAGTAATTTTGTACCATCTGATAAAGCTTGAAGAACTCCCAAAGGCCCGGCGTATTCAGGGCCAATACGTTGTTGTATCCCCGCAGATATTTCTCTTTCTAACCAAACAATTACTAGTACACCTATTGTGATTCCTAATACAGGAGTAAAAATAGGGACAAGCATCCATATGATCTCATATACCTCTTTTAAGGATTCCAATCTAAAAAAAGAATTGATAGCTTGTACTTCTGTTGTATCTATTTCTATTATCATTTTAACGATCAACTTCTCCCATAATGATATCTATGCTACCTAGTATTGTCATAATATCAGCCAATTTCATTCTTTTAACTAATTGAGGAAGGATTTGCAAATTAATAAAACCCGGTGGTCGTATTTTCCATCTCCAAGGAAAAACACCCTTATCTCCTATCAGAAAAATTCCCAATTCTCCTTTTGGGGCTTCGACTCTCACATAAAGTTCTTGCTTTGACAATTCAAAAGTAGGAGAAGGTTTTTTACTGATAAATCGATAGTCAAAATCATTCCATTCGGGATCCCATACTTTATCAAAGCGCCGGATTTCTAAATTCTCATACGGCCCCCCCGTAATTCCTTCTAAAGCCTGTTGAATAATTTTTATTGATTCTGTCATTTCACTGATTCGTACTAAATAACGAGCTAATGAATCCCCTTCCTTTTGCCATTGAACTCCCCAATCAAATTCATCGTAAGACTCATAATGATCAACCTTCCGAAGATCCCATTGTATTCCGGAAGCTCGTAGCATTGGTCCCGATAAACCCCAATTTATTGCCTCCTCTCCGCCAATAATGCCTACTCCCTCAACTCGCTCTAAAAAAATAGGATTCCGTGTAATAAGCCTTTGATATTCAGTAACTCTTGTTAAAAAATAATCACAAAAATCCAAACATTTATCTATCCAGCCATGAGGTAAATCAGCAGCGACTCCTCCAATACGAAAATAATTATGCATCATTCGCATACCGGTAGCAGCTTCGAATAGGTCATATATCAATTCTCTTTCTCGAAAAATATAGAAGAAGGGGGTCTGTGCGCCAATATCTGCCATAAAAGGGCCAAGCCATAACAAATGCGAAGCTATACGACTTAACTCTAACATAATGACTCTGATATAGCTGGCCCTTTTAGGCACTTGAATATTGCCTAACTGCTCTGGGGCATTTACAGTTATTGCTTCGGTGAACATAGTAGCTAAATAATCCCAACGTGTTACATAAGGTAAATATTGTATAATTGTTCGGTTTTCCGCAATTTTTTCCATCCCTCTATGTAAATAACCCAATATTGGTTCACAGTCAATAACATCTTCACCATCTAGAGTAACAATGAGTCGAAGAACACCGTGCATTGATGGGTGCTGAGGACCCATATTGACTATCATAAGGTCATTTCGTGTAGCTGGTGCAGTCATAGGTTTTTTCCCGATTCATTCTTCCATGAATTGCTGAAAGCGAAAAGAGGTTCATCAAAATTTAAGCGAAAATTCAAAATGACTATTCAAATTAATGATTTTTTGTTTCTCGAATCTCCAACCGGCCGATTAATTCTTTATAACGTACTCTATTTTTTTTTGACAAATAGGCGAGGAGCCGTTGACGTTTTCCTAGAATTTTACGCAGACCTCTCTGAGATAAATAGTCTTTTTTGTGCAATTCCAAATGTGAAGTAAGTCTCCGTATCCTATTGGTGAAACTCACTACTTGAAATTCAACAGACCCTTTGTTGTCTTCGTTTTCCTCTTTCAAAATAATTGCACTGAATGGATTTTTTATCATAAAAAAGCTCCTTCTACCCTTTAATTTACATATAAATATATTTTATTTTATCGATCAGTAATAATAATATTAGTCATTTTAATGTATTAATTCATATACATAAGAATTTGAATTTATTTATGGATTTCCAATTTCATTTTGAATTTGAGTTGGACAGGGATAAAAAAGGAGATGGTCCGTTTTTACACTCACAACCTCAAATAATTTAGACCTAAAATTCGGAATATTCCGTAGATTCGTTTATTTTATAGATTTTATCCAAACAAATTGATACGTCATTTATTTTGTATTAATTAAATAAAAATAGACCGGGACGTAAGACAGAGCATATGTGCATCTGTTTGCTTTTATATATGGTACAGAATAGATAGGAAAAATGTACCATCAACCCATTTTTAATTGTGGATATATTCTTAACATACTAAAACGGCTTCCATTATTGGTATTAAACCAATATCTATTCATACAAGCTAAGTCTTCTAATCGATAATTAGGCCAAAGAAATAACTTTAATTTAATTAATTCGTTTTTATCGCTATCAAAATGTTTTTTTTGATCCAAAAAAGGATTCCTTCTTTTTATGTTCTTCTTGTTACAAAATACTGGATTTTTCTCCACACTATTTAGATTCTTTGAGTTAAAAGAAATTAGAATTCTCAATTCTCTACGACGTCTAGACGATAAAATCTTTTCAGGAACGATAAAATCATAATGTTTTTTCTCTCTCTTTCGAATTATTATTTGATATCTTGGGATAGATTCATGCAATTTTTTTTTATTGATATATCTTTGTTCTCTATATTTTTGAGGAGTTTGGTATTTACTCTTATGAACCAACGATATACCTACGGTTTGATATATAATAAAGTATCCGTCGTTTTTTACAGACAAACGGATGGGATCGATAAAAAATATCCCCTTTTTATTCAATTCTATAGGAGTCAATTTTTTTCGAATCACCATTATATCCAGATTTAATTCTTTCCTTTGAATAGAAGATATAGTAGTATCTCTTGGATTTTTCAGTCCAAGCAAGTAACAATATATCTTGATATTATTGATCATTCTTTCAGTTAACTTCGGAATTAAACCATCGTCTATTATCCATTGAAAAAGCAAATAGTGTTTCCGTAAGAAAACCATTTCTGGTCTCATCTTATTCCGGATCTTATATTGTTTTTTCATTTTATCTTGGTTTTGTGCATATGATCTAAGTCCTCTTCGGCCTGCGGGTTCTTTTTCTTCTTGATTTCGATTCATTAATTCCGAATATCTTTTTTCATTCGATGGTCTAAAAAAATTCCATTTTTTATTTTCATTGGTGTTTTTCTTTTTATTTAAATTTAAAAGAAGTAATTCGCTTGGTATAATCCATGGTTTTGTTTTGTATACATTATAAAGTGGCACAAATTCTGGGAAGACCGTAAGTTTCAGATTTGTCGATATTGGGTTTAGGATTTCTTCATTCATTTCCATCCAATCAAAAAAAAGTTTCTTGCCATTGATTGGATTTCTTTCTAAATCTTGATGAATCGTCAGATAAAAAATATCGTTTTTATCTATTTTATCAATTTTTTGGTAATTCTTACTTCCAAGCTTAGTATTTATATTACTGTTATAATCCATTTTGGTCCAGGTCTCAATATCTATTTTTTGTCTTATAAAAAAATTGAGAATTGTCCAATCAAAATATTTTCTATCTGGATTTTTTTGCATATACATAATATCACCCTTTTCTAGATAATGATTGATAGGAATTTCCTCCAGGTTTTCAAAAAAATTTTGTTTATTATTGTTGTAATTAAAAGTAATTTTTTGGTTGTTTTTTAATTCTGATGGTGATCCATAAATAATATATGAGGACTTCTTTATTTCAGAATTAATAGATTTATATGATAAAAGATCATATATATAGTATTTTGTAAAATTATCTTTTTGGTTTGGTAATGGATATACTTTAAAATCCTTTTGTTTTTTGTGATAAAGTAATCGGTCTTTTTCATACGAATTCCATTTTGTTAAATCTTTATTTTGAGTCATACCACCTTCATTTATTGTAGTTCGCCGTTTTTTTGGTATTAATCCAGACCATCTAATCTGAGATAAATTGTATTGATAATGACCTCTTAACCAGCTTTTCCATTGATTCGTTTCAGAACTTGAAAGTTTAGTATGTCTTAATTCGGAATGAAATATTCCTTGTGTTAAAAAAGAATTTTTTATTGCAGTCTTAAGAAAAAAAGGAGTTCCATGATACTCAAAAATAGATCTTAACTTATACAAATTAATAACTTGGGTTTGTGATAATTTGTAAAATACATATGCTTGTGATAAGGAGTATAAGTCAAAAAAAAGACGTGAATTCCTCTTACTATTTTTAATAGTGTAAAATGCACTTTTTAGAGTCGAAATAAAATTAATTTCTTTTTTTTTTTTATTTATTTCTTGGTTTGCTTTATTATTGTAAATGTATTTATCAAAACAAAAATTTTTTGATTCAAGAAGGAGTTGTGTAGGAATTCTGCCAATATGAATGATACATAGAAAGATATCGATGTATATTCTTTTAATGAAAATTTTTATAAACAAATATAATTTATAGATTAATCGAGTGCTTCTTTTTTTTATTTTTAAGATTTTAAAAAAATTTTTTGGTGATTTTTCTTTTCCATTAAAACTTGTTTTGTTAGGACTACTTCTTTTCTTGGCGTTACTGTTTTTTTCTTTCATAAGACTCTTTGTTTTCTTTCTTATTGTGCTTGTTCTATCAGTCAGATTTTTAATTTTTTTATCTCTCAGTGAATAATTTGTATTATCTGTAAATTTAATTTTTCTAAACGAGTCGTGAATTATCTGATTCCTAATTATAGAATCTTTTTTTTTGTTAGTTTCGCCGGATTCATACACCTTTCTCAATATAAATAATCGAGTTGGATGTACTTTTAAGAGTTCTTTTTTTATTTTTTTTATAAACACAAATAAAACGTTTTTGATAACCACCCCTTTTGGTTCTTTTGAATCTTGTAGAAAATATTTTGTTCTTTCTTTTAAAACTCTTAGAACTTTAAAATTATTGTTTTTTGTTTTTTGAATTTTTTTTTTAAGTTCTTTAAAAATAGGCTTAAAAAGGGAAGGTTTTGGGGGGACAGAACCAAAGGGAAGGGTAGTTTGTGCTCCCCAAGCCGTTAAAAAATAAGATTTTTGTTGTTCTTTCTTTAGATCTTTATAAGAAGAAAAAGAGGGCTTCAATTTGGATCTGTGCCAAGGTTTCAAATAGAAAGGAAATACTATTTTTATCTGAATACCATCTTTAAACCAATTTCTGGGAAGTTCGAGTTCTGATACTTGAACACCATTATAGGTACATATAATATGCTTTTCTCTATTCCACTCATCAAAGTCCTCAGCCCATTCGGGGGGTTGAGATAATAAAATACGCCCAATATTTTTAACTATTATCAATGAAGGTAATAAAATATATTTTCTAAAAATTGATTGAATTATTAAAATTAAACTTCTTGTTGCTTGTGGATATGGAACGAAATCCCAGGCTTCCGCGACTTTTATCCACGTTTTTTCTTTTATTTTGTTTTCTTGTTCTTCCTTTTGCCTTTTTTTTTGTTCCTTTTGTTCCTCTGTATAATCTTTAAATTCTGATCCTTTACCCATCCAATTTCTAAAAAAAAAATTCATCCGTTCAGGGATATTAAAAGAGAAAAAGGGGTATTTTTTTATTCTGTCCAAAAAAAGAGGGGAATGCGCATTTGCTTGAAACAATTTAGAAATAACAGTTTTACGCCTTTGAACACGCATAGAACCTTTGATGAATTCTCGACGAAAATCTGATTCTTCCGAATAGTCTCTAATAGACACCCAATTTTTGACACTTGCTTTTCGACTACGTTTAGTAGGCCTATAAATTATTACACGATCCCTTTTTCTTGAACGTATCTGATAATCCAATGGTAGGCCTTCATGAGCTGCGCCCGACAGGAATTCCAATTCGGTAATAAGTTTGTATGACCATCTAGGGACTTTTTTACTGATTTCTTTTATTACAAATTTTTGTTTTGTTTTTTGACCATTAGGGCTAGTTAGAATTGTATTCAATAAAAATTTGTAAAATTTGGCTCTTTTTTCTGAACCAATCCTTCCTTGTTCTTTTTCTGAAAATAAAGAGAGGCCCTTCCAATTTAAACTCGATCCCGATTCTCTATCAAATTTACTGATTAAAGTAAATAAATGACGATTTTCCGTTGAAAAGGTTTTTTTATCAAATCGGTCTATTTTCTGTTCAAACTCTTGGTAATCAGTATCAGGAAGAAGGAGACTATGAATCTTATTAATTTCCAATGTCTCTATGAAATTTTCTAACGAAATTTTATTTATGATTGAAGGTGAAATTTTTTTTTTGATTGTTCCCCGATATAACCCATTCAAAACGGG